CAGTACCGATTCCTATAGTACTGTTCGGGGGGTCGATAAACTAATTCCCGTGGATGTCTATTTGCCGGGCTGTCCACCTAAACCGGAAGCAGTTATCGATGCTATAACAAAGCTTCGTAAGAAAATATCTCGTGAAATCTATGAAGATAGAATTAAGTCTCAACAGAAGAATCGATGTTTTACTATCAATCACAAGTTTCGTGTTGGACGTAGTATTCATACCGGAAATTATAATCAAGGATTACTATATAAATCTCCATCTACTTCAGAGATTCCTCCGGAAACTTTTTTCAAATACAAGAGTTCAGTATCTTCCCGCGAATTAGCGAATTAAATGAAACAGGATTCGTTTTTTTTAAGTTAAGCAGCGGGTCAATTTTCATAAATTTCATCCTATCGTAAAAAAAAAAAAGTCAAATATTTATACATATACAAATAAATATTTATACAAATAAATAAATAAATGCGGGAGATATAAAAAAGATGCAGGGTCGTTTGTCCGCTTGGCTAGTCAAACACGGGATAGTTCATAGATCCTTGGGCTTCGATTACCAAGGAATAGAGACTTTACAAATAAAGCCCGAGGATTGGCATTCCATTGCTGTCATTTTATATGCATATGGTTACAATTATCTACGTTCTCAATGTGCCTACGACGTAGCACCTGGCGGGCTGTTAGCTAGTGTGTATCATCTTACGAGAATAGAGTACGGTGTGGATCAAGCGGAAGAGGTATGCATAAAAGTATTTGCTCCAAGGAGCAATCCTCGAATTACATCCGTTTTCTGGGTTTGGAAAAGCGCGGATTTTCAAGAACGGGAATCCTATGACATGTTGGGAATCTATTATGATAATCACCCACGCCTGAAACGTATTTTAATGCCCGAAAGTTGGATAGGATGGCCCTTACGTAAGGATTATATTGTCCCCAATTTTTATGAAATACAAGATGCTTATTGAATGATAAGAAACGAGTCCTCACTTCTACAACTTCTGCTATCTAATCTAAATTTGGATGTTTTGCTCTAGATTAAATAGAGTAATTGATGTACCGCTGGTACTGTGGGTGGATAAAAAAAGAAACGAAAAATTTAGAATTCATTGAGATTCTAAAAAGTTTTCTTTTGGATGAGCTAAGAGTCGATAGAGTGAACTAAAAAGTTCTCCATCATGAGCTTTGTACCGCGCATAATCACTTACTTAGACGGGCTACAGAAAGTCATATAATGTATGAAGAAATGGAAAAAGATATGGGGTGGGGGGGGGGGGGTGAGGGTATCCGATTCTCTATTGTAGGGGATATCAGAGAATCAACAACCCCCCCCCCGGTAAAGGAAAAACAAGGACACGGGGGGGTATTCTCTAGTGTAGGGGATGCCAGAGAATCAACAACCCCCCCCCCCGGCATTCGAGGGGGGGGGTCGCTATACCGGTACCCCCATCCTCTTAGTTTTTTGGGCGTTTCAACTAACTAATGTAACCTTTTGGAATATGTATGAAGTATTAAAAATCTATTCATTTTGCATGAGAGGAGACACAATATGAAAAAAAAAAAAAGAAAACATAATGAAATTCTTTATTTTAAAAACTATCTATCCATCTATCTAAAAAATAGATGGGGTATATTGCGCGATAACTAAATAAATAACTTACGTATGTGTCATGATCTCGACTATTAATGAATATGTACATCAATCCATATTGGTTAATTTCTAGAATGGATACTCGTCAAAAAATTAATCATGTGCCAGGAACCAGATTTGAACTGGTGACACGAGGATTTTCAGTCCTCTGCTCTACCAGCTGAGCTATCCCGACCATTCCTCCTTCTGGCGCAACATCTACTCATTTTAATAGAGAACTCGGGTCTATGTCAATTAAAAGGACGAAAGGTCTTACAAAGGCTTATCTAGGTGCCGTAATTTCTTTGGTCTTCAAAAAGAAGGACTTTGTTTCCTTTGTCTCTAAGTTTATTTAAGGTTTAGTACGCGTAATGATATTGATTGTGAATCACTCAAATGATTATTCCTTGCTCAAAGATATTCATTTGTACGTATATCACAAGACTTGTGATAGGGGAAAAGCATTTCCGTCCGGAGCCTTTAGCCCTTTTGAAATTGAAAACAAAAAAATGAGGAGCATAGCCACCTTCAAACTGTTAATAAAAAAAGGATAACTAGTTAGGGAGTGAAATAAGCTCTTGGGGATAGAGGGACTTGAACCCTCACGATTTTTAAAGTCGACGGATTTTCCTCTTACTATAAATTTCATTGTTGTCAGTATTGACATGTAGAACGGGACTCTATCTTCATTCTCGTCCGATTAATCAGTTCTTCAAAGGATCTATCAGACTATGGAGTAAATAAATATTTGATTCTTTTTTCAACTTGGAATCGATTCATAACCCAACAATTCTTCCTTTTTTTAATATAAATTTTTTCATTTCATATTCTAAAATTTTTATTTAGATAGAATTATCTATTTTATAATATATATTTCATATTCATATTATATAAAATATAATTCAGATTATCAGATTATATATATATAAATACAGATTACGGATTCGGGTTGTCATTAATCATTTGATATAGTTCACTACGTATATGCTTTACCCTTTTTTTTATTGAAGTTTTGACGGAAGAATTATTATAAGAACACAACACAGTCAACCCCATTTGTTAGAACAACTTCCTTTGAGTCTCTGCACCTTTCCTTTTTTTTTTATTCTTGCTTTCTGAACCCTTATTTTTTTCTTTTTTTTTTTTGAAAAAAGGAGTTGGCTCAGGATTGCCCCATTTTTATTAATTCCGGGGTTTCTCTGAATTTGAAAGTTTTCACTTAGTAGGTTTCCATACTAAGGCTCAAGCCAATTAAGTCCGTAGCGTCTACCGATTTCGCCATATCCCCCTTTCTTTTTTTTAAATTAGGATCTCAGTGGAATGTCTTTCCCCCCTCTTTTTTATTCTTTTATGTCGGAACCGTCGAATTCATTAGATTTGATACGGATTACTATACCGATTACTAGATCGAAAGGTGTTTCCTCCTTTTTTATTTTTTGTCTAACTTCTTTCATCTCTATCGAAAGCCTATATTTTATTTTTGATTTGGTCTAATTAGAAATGATTCTATCATTTCTGTAGCTGCAATTCAATATGGATGGATATATACCATATATATCTTCTTATCCTTTTATTTTCCCATGCAATTTTTAATACTCAAGGGTTCGATTCTTTGTTTTTCATCTTAGTCTCTGAATGAAAGCAAAAGAATATCTTCTATCTTATTATGTTATTATGATCTATCTGGATTTCATCTTTATCGATTCTAAATTCTTATAATTCGAATTTTTTTTTTAATGAATTTTTTTATTCTTATCCTTTCCTTCCTTTTTTTAGGTTTTTTTCTTAGGGCAGACCTATATACTATAACAAAAAACAAAAATGAAAATAAATATCCATTTATATTAATAATATAATTATTTTCAATTTTGATTTGAAATGAATTTTAAAATTCATAGACTCACTAAACTAAATAGAAATAAAATTTCATATAATTTCTAAATAGAACGAAATAGAATTTAAATAGAATTTAATTATTCTAGCCAAAAATAAAAAATATATAGAAATGAAAGAAATAAAAAAAACGAAATTCAATATTTATTTGATTTGAAATAAAATTTTTTTTTATTATAAAAGAATAAAAATGAATAGTTAATAATATTTAATAGCTAAGCCTAGACTAAGGTATAGTTTATCGAATTACTATGTATGTAGAATTTCTGTGAGCCCGCTTAGCTCAGAGGTTAGAGCATCGCATTTGTAATGCGATGGTCATCGGTTCGACTCCGATAGCCGGCTTTTCTCTATTTTTTTTTTTTTTTTTGTTCGATTTATTTTACATGATGAATAATTTTTTGAAATCAAAGAACAAACAATAAGGTCCCCTTTCTTTTCTTATTCATATGAATAAAAGGAAAAGAAAGAGTCTTTTTCCTGATTTGGTGTGCGGAGATTTAACCCTCTCTTTTACTTTTATTTTACTTACATATTTTAAAATAAAAATACAAAATTAAATATATAATAAAAAGCGTATAGGATATTTATACAATAATAATTCATTTCATTATTTATTATTTATTGTAATACAATACTTCAGGGGATTTCGCTTCATTTATCATTTAGTTCAGTTTTAATTTCGATTTCTTTTGTAAAATGAAATATAAAAAAAGAAAATAAATAAAGAAAAAAGAAAGGAGTCTTTATGTCGCGTTACCGAGGGCCTCGTTTCAAAAAAATACGCCGTCTAGGGGCTTTGCCTGGATTAACTAATAAAAGGCCTAGAGACGAAACTCATCTTAGAAACCGATCACGTTCCGGGAAAAGATCTCAATATCGTATTCGTCTAGAAGAAAAACAAAAATTGCGTTTTCATTATGGTATTACAGAACGACAATTACTTAAATACGTGCGTATCGCTAGAAAATCCAAAGGGTCAACAGGTCAGGTTTTACTACAATTACTTGAAATGCGTTTGGATAACATCCTTTTTAGGTTGGGTATGGCTCCGACTATTCCGGCAGCCCGCCAATTAGTTAACCATAGACATATTTTAGTTAATGGTCGTATAGTAGATATACCAAGTTATCGTTGCAAACCCCAAGATACTATTATGGCGAGGGATGAACAAAAATCCAGAACTCTAATTAAAAATTATCTTGATTCATCCCCCCGTAAGGAATTGCCCAAACATTTGACCCTTCACCCATTCCCATATAAAGGATTAGTCAATCAAATAATAGATAGTAAGTGGGTCGGTTTAAAAATAAATGAATTGCTAGTGGTAGAATATTATTCCCGTCAGACTTAACCCTAAATAAAATACAAAGCAAAGAGTTCGGACAATTTTGCCCCCTTCTTTTGCCAAAGTAAATTGACTTAAGGTTTAAAGTCAGGGGTTTGGTCCGGATTTTCTCCGACTCATATATCCCACCCCTCCCTGGATTTTTCCTATTCATGTATCATAGATCGGAAGAAAGATTTTCATTCCTTGCCCGTACTTTACTTTACCAGTATTTTACGTACCGCAGCAATGAAAAGTAAAATATATATTAAAATAAAAATAAAAGAAGGACCTAACTGTTATGTTCTACTACTAAATTAAATGGTATTTCTTGTTGTTTGATTTGTTACAGTTAGGAATGTTGGCGAATTAGGCGAAAGTATGGAAAGAGAGGGATTCGAACCCTCGGTAAACAAAAGCCTACATAGCAGTTCCAATGCTACGCCTTAAACCACTCGGCCATCTCTCCTACACAATGATTATGACTCATAAACCGAAGAAATAGCGAGACATTACTATAATTAATTCATATTTATATGAATACTTTCGATTTTTGTTTCGATAGGGATGACCAGCCCAAATAGACCGGATTAAATCAATGAATTTGAACGAATCCACTGATTGATTGATGGGTTTATGTTTTTTAGACCATGTATGATTAATGGATACTCTTCACCCATGGTTCTATTTCGATTTAGACTACAATTCCATAAAAATTCGAAAATTCCTTTCTAGTTTTAAAGTTCTCACTAACAAATCCTTTATCTCATCGATCTATTACAAATTCATGAATCATCCCGGGGATGTTTCTATTTGGTTGTATAGTGTATACTCGCTATGGACACAGGAAAAATAAACAGTTATTCTATTGATTTCCATCATAGAATGATTATTCGATTCTTTTTCCTTTACTCTTCTTTAGATCATAATTCAATCAAAATGATTTTTGACCTAATCGAAAAATTCCTTGATTCTTCCGCTTCGATGAAATTGGAATAGTTCCTATACTACTACATTTGTTTTGTATGAATTCGAACAGGATTCAACTATTTTATTTCTTATTGATTCTTGTTATTGATTTTTGAAAAAGGAGCAATTTGAGTATTTGGAATAATTGGAATAAAAAAAATTTTAAATATTAAAAAAATTAAGTAGTAGGAGAAGGTTCATTAAATTTATTTTGTTTGGAAATGAATCTGCTTTTATGTTATTTCGTACTGTAAAAATCCTTTGTTTGTGGGATCATTTTCCCCCAAAGAAAGGGTAATGAGAAGAATTATAGAATGGATTGATACCTATGCCTAGATCACGTATAAATGGAAATTTTATTGATAAGACCTTTTCAATTGTGGCCAATATCTTATTACGAATAATTCCGACAACTTCAGGAGAAAAAGAGGCATTTACTTATTACAGAGATGGTGTGATTTGATTCTTTTTTTTTTTTAATTCAATTTTACTGCTTCTAGTTTTACGAAAAAGGCATACGATTTGAGATAGAAAGAAAAAATATTCTTATTCTATATTATTGAAATAAACTTCTATATTATTGAAATAAACCTACGCTTGTTGAAGGTGAAGTTTAGAAATAGAACAATTCCTTCTGTCGTGTATCCTCGATTGATGCAGCCTCAAATACTATGCTTCAGTTATCGATTTTAGTATTGAGCGAAAGGTTACACCTCTGTGTTCTGTATTACGGGTCAATCCTACTTCCTGGTAATATAGTATCAATAGGCGGCATAGGGGAAGAAGCACTACACCTAGCAATCGACAACACAAAAGCTTTGTTAAAAATTACCTACCTACTCCCCTCTCGTATCTGGATTGGGACTAACAAAAATGGTTGGGACAACAAATATCCATCTCGTTCGTACTTTGGTTATCCATATAACCATCGAAGACTGTTGAAGTGACTATTTCCTGGAAATTAGGAGGCGTTGAGGACAAAGGAATTGCTGGAGTTATCCTTTCTATTCAGTATCAAGACGTTTGATGTTAGTAAAAGCTCTTTCGAAAGAAGGTTGGCTAGATATTTTTTGTAAAAACGCTAGCCCCGCTCAGTCCATAATGAAAATATTGCACCCCTTTTTGATTCCATGTGTTTCTTATTCTCATTATGCATATTAAAGGAGGAGCCGTATGAGATGCAAATTTCACGTACGGTTCTGGAACGGAGATTCTTTGAATCGAATGACGACCGTAACGGATGTCAGCTCAATCCGAAGGAAATTATGCGGAAGCTTTACAGAATTATTATGAAGCTATGCGACTAGAAATCGATCCCTACGATCGAAGTTATATACTCTACAATATAGGCCTTATCCACACAAGTAATGGAGAACATACAAAAGCTTTAGAATATTATTTTAGGGCACTAGAACGAAACCCATTCTTACCCCAAGCTTTTAATAATATGGCGGTGATCTGTCATTACGTGCGACTATCTCCACTATAGAAAGAAAAAGGAAGACAAAATCTGCTAGTAAATACTAAAAAAAAGGCTCGCTACATCTGCATCGTCCAAAACGACGATTTTTATGAGCTGTAGCAAAGAAAGAAACTTCATATAAGTCAAAATATGAAGAAATAAGATATGCCTATATACCCTTTTTTAATGTCTATGGATAAAAAAAATCGAGAATTGATAGAGAGGAA